GAATCAAATCTCCCCAAGTAGGATTCGAACCTACGACCAGTCAGTTAACAGCCGACCGCTCTACCACTGAGCTACTGAGGAATAAGGGGAGATTCGACCTCCTAGAGTTCAACTCCCGCTCTCAACCCATGAACAATATGAGTCCGAAGCTTCTTTCGTAACTCCCGGAATTTCTTCGTAGTGGCTCCGTTCCATGCCTCATTTCATAGGGAAGCCCAAAGTGGCTCTATTTCATTCTATTTCACTTCCTAGCACTTCCTATCATTTAATATCCATCCCTTTGGTCTTATTGACATAAGAGATGTCATTTATAGTCTATCTCTTTCTATATATGGAAAGTCAAGAAATTCTCATCGAAACATCGAGAAATTGTGCATATAGAAAACTCTAAAGAAAGAAAAAAAGGAGACCCATGCCATGATTTTCAAATCTTTTCTACTTAGTAGTCTAAGTTTCTCGATGAGGATAATTAATTCGGTCGTTGTGGTCGGACTCTATTATGGATTTCTGACCACATTCTCCATAGGTCCCTCTTAGATCTTCTTTCTCCAATCTTGGGTTAGGGAAGAAGGAGATATTCGCGACTACTGGCGGTTTCATTATGGGGCAGCTCATGATCTTCATATCGATCTATTATCCACCTCTGCATCTATTCTTTCTTAGCTAAACGGGTGGAAGATCCATCCAATTTGGTTATATCATGGACTCGAAAAACGGATCTGAATGTGACTGAAATGCACGATCTTCACAGGTATCACTTTTCACGATACCTAAACCTAAAAGGTGGAATAGCGATTTTCGAACCATTTCCTATAAGAGAATGGTTTCCATTACTTTGAGAAATGGATTCTATATCAAACTATAGCTATTGCATTAAAGAAGAAAAGAAACTAATAGAAGTCGAAGACGCGGAATGGTAGTGAATAGAGAAAAAGATTCTTCTGATTTTCTTGTTCCTGAAAATATTCTATCTATCTCCTAGACGCCGTAGAGAATTGAGAATTTTCATGTCTTTCAATTCTCGTACTCGTAATTGGAAAGTTACGGAAGGAGATCCATCATTTTGCAATGAAAACAACATAAAAAACTCTGGACAATTTCGAAATCAGACCAAGCGTCTTAATACATATGCAAAAAAATTCATTATTGGCCCACCATTGATTACAAGATTTAGCTTTTATGAATCGCTATTGGTTTGATACGAATAATGGCAATCGTTTCAGTATGTTAAGGATACAGATGTATCCACAATTCATTTAGAGTTACTTAATAGCCTATTTCTTATACTATATCTCTATCTCTATCCCGTGAAATTCTCGAGCCGAAAGATGGATGCATATGCTGTGTTTCATTTTGCTAAATGATATCAATTAAATGGTGTATCAATTCTATAAATTGGATATAGCAATAAATAAATCAGCAAAATTCTTTTATTTTAGATAGAAGAAATGTTTCTTCTATCTAAAATAAAAGAATGTACCCTTCTATCCAAATCCAATTTGCATCGATAAAATAAATCCAAATTCCAGATTCCAGCAGTAGATGAATAATTGCAAATTTTTGTGTGTACGAGATTCGAATAACTTCAAAATAACTGACATAATTTTTTATTTTTCCTGATCAGAAAAATACATGAAAAAGAAAGGAGGTAGAAAAATTTTTTGATTTATGGTTAAAGAAGAAAAACAAGAAAACAGAGGTTCTGTTGAATTTCAAGTATTCAGTTTCACCAATAAGATACGGAGACTTGCTTCACATTTGGAATTACACAAAAAAGATTTTTCATCGGAAAGAGGTCTACGAAGACTTTTGGGAAAACGTCAACGTTTGCTGGCTTATTTGGCAAAGAAAAATAGAGTACGTTATAAGAAATTAATCAGTCAGTTGGATATTCGGGAGAAGTAATTTAATTGTTCGAATTTTTTTCTTATTTTATTAGTAGTCTTATAGTAGTCTTAGATTTTGCATTTTGATGAGCCTCGTTTTGAGGAATTCATGGAATAATCTATTTTCATGGAATAATGAATTAAGGAAGAAAGGATATGAGTCTACCGCTTACAAGAAAGGATCTCATGATAGTCAATATGGGCCCTCAGCACCCATCAATGCATGGTGTTCTTCGACTGATCGTTACTCTCGATGGTGAAGATGTTATTGATTGTGAACCCATATTAGGCTATTTACACAGAGGAATGGAAAAAATCGCAGAAAACAGAACTATTATACAATACTTGCCTTATGTAACACGGTGGGATTATTTAGCTACTATGTTTACAGAAGCAATAACGGTAAATGCACCTGAATTCTTGGAGAATATTCAAATACCCCAAAGAGCCAGCTATATTAGGGTAATTATGTTAGAATTGAGCCGTATAGCTTCTCACTTGTTATGGCTTGGACCTTTTATGGCGGATCTCGGGGCACAGACCCCTTTTTTCTACATTTTTAGAGAGAGAGAATTGATATATGATCTATTTGAAGCTGCTACAGGTATGCGAATGATGCATAATTACTTTCGCATCGGAGGAGTAGCTGCCGATCTACCTTATGGGTGGATGGATAAATGTTTAGATTTCTGTGATTATTTTTTACGAGGAGTTGTTGAATATGAACAACTTATTACACAGAATCCTATTTTTTTAGAACGAGTTGAAGGAGTCGGTTTTATTAGCGGAGAAGAAGCTGTTAATTGGGGCTTATCGGGACCAATGTTACGAGCTTCTGGAATACAATGGGATCTTCGTAAAATTGATCTTTATGAGTCTTACAATCAATTCGATTGGAAAGTCCAATGGCAAAAAGAAGGAGATTCATTAGCTCGCTATTTAGTACGAATCGGTGAAATGAGAGAATCCATAAAAATTATTCAACAGGCTATAGAGAAAATTCCTGGAGGGCCTTATGAAAATTTAGAAGCCCGACGCTTTAAGAAAGCAAAAAATTCCGAATGGAATGATTTTGAATATCGATTTCTTGGTAAAAAACCTTCGCCCAATTTTGAATTATCAAAGCAAGAGCTTTATGTAAGAGTAGAAGCTCCAAAAGGTGAATTAGGAATTTATCTGGTAGGAGATGATAGTCTTTTCCCCTGGAGATGGAAAATTCGTCCACCTGGTTTTATTAATTTGCAAATTCTTCCTCAGCTAGTTAAAAAAATGAAATTGGCTGATATCATGACGATATTAGGTAGTATAGATATCATTATGGGGGAAGTTGATCGTTGAAATGATAATAGATAGGGTAGAGGTAGAAACTATCAATTCTTTTTCGAAATCGGAATTATTAAAAGAAGTCTATGGACTGATATGGATTCTACCCATTTTGACCCTCCTACTGGGAATCACAATACAAGTACTCGTAATTGTGTGGTTAGAAAGAGAAATATCTGCATCGATACAACAACGTATTGGTCCTGAATATGCTGGCCCCCTGGGACTGCTTCAAGCTATAGCAGATGGAACTAAGCTACTTTTTAAAGAGGATATCCTACCATCCCGAGGAGAAATTCCTTTATTTAGCATTGGACCCTCTATAGCAGTCATATCCATTTTATTAAGTTTTTTAGTTATCCCTTTGGGATATCGTTTTGTTTTAGCTGATCTTAGTATTGGTGTTTTTTTATGGATTGCCATTTCAAGTGTTGCTCCTATTGGTCTTCTTATGGCAGGATATAGCTCAAATAATAAATATTCTTTTTCAGGCGGTCTACGAGCGGCTGCTCAATCTATTAGTTATGAAATACCATTAACTTTTTGTGTACTAGCAATATCTCTACGTGTGATTCGTTAAAATAGGAGCTTTTTCCTCTAAAATACATTGAATACTTATCTTCCTTTTCTTATTAAGTATTCAGGTTGGTAAGTTAAACTAGATAGCTATATGAGTGAAACAAAACCGCTTATTAATTTGTAGTAAAAAGAAAAAATCTCATTTCCTACGTACAAGAAAAAAGTTGAAGTAAACATAAGCAGTGTAAACTCTTTACCCCAAGGTTGAGATTGTTTGATTAGTCATCATATCTTGAAGCGGGCAAGAATAAAAGATTCGCGATATGGAATTCCATTACTAGAATAGTTTTAGTTATTACTATAACTTATAACCATAAGGGAATCCATCAAAAGTTAGTGAGGGATTAGGAACACTAAAGTACATAAAGGATTAGTAATGAGAGAATCTAAATCATTAGACATTTTTCCTCATAAAAGGAATCATAATAAGGACTTGAAATTGGTGGAAATGATCAAGTAGTACTTTCTTCGGATTCCGATCCAGAGTATGTTCCCATTCACTTGTTAAGGAAATAGCTATCAAGAACGAATTAACCCTTTATTCCTTTTTTTAAGTACCCCTTCCGGGGAAAGAAGAATAGGACAAAAGATATGGAATGCAATACAAAAAAGGATCCTTATTTATTCTTTCCTTCCTTTATCTATATTCATACAGAATTCCTCATGAACTAATGCCCAATTCTTTCCATTTATTAATTGCTATAATGAGTGTTTTATTCCAATATCTAAGTTATTACTGAACAAAGAAAAATTCTCCTTTTATTATATAAAGGATGAGATCAATTCGGAAGCGCTTTTTTATTATTCTAGCAGACGGAATTGCTTTGATCTAATTTAGGACTTTCCAATCAATTTTATCTTACCTAATTTTATCTAGGTCCAGGGGATAATACCGAAACGAAACAATCCTTTCCTTTTTTCTGATCATAGAGGAGCCGTATGAAGCTAAGGTTTCATGTACGGTTTTGGAATAGCGGTGGGAACTGTGATGTTATCATCGACTATGATTATCTAACAGTTCAAGTACAGTTGATATAGTTGAAGCACAGTCAAAATATGGTTTTTTTGGATGGAATCTTTGGCGTCAGCCTATAGGTTTTCTAGTTTTTCTAATTTCTTCTTTGGCAGAATGTGAAAGATTACCCTTTGATTTACCAGAAGCGGAGGAAGAATTAGTAGCAGGTTATCAAACTGAATATTCCGGTATTAAATATGGTTTATTTTATCTTGCTTCTTACCTAAATTTATTAGTTTCCTCTTTATTTGTAACTGTTCTCTACTTAGGCGGGTGGAATTTTTCTATTCCCTATATATCCTTTTTTGGATTTTTCCAAATGACTAAAATGGTTGGAATTTTAGAAATGATAATGGGTATCCTTATTACATTAACTAAAGCTTATTTATTTCTCTTCATTTCTATCACAATAAGATGGACTTTACCCAGGATGAGAATGGATCAGTTATTAAATCTTGGATGGAAATTTCTTTTACCCATTTCTCTGGGCAATCTCTTATTAACAACTTCTTCCCAACTAGTTTCACTATAAATAAGATAATACAATAACAGTAAGAATATCTTCAACACAAAAGTTCTCTCAAACAAGAGAAAGAAACATACCTTTTTCATAGATATTTAGAATATGTTCCCTATGATAACTGGGTTCATTAGTTATGGTCAACAAACAATACGCGCCGCAAGATACATTGGTCAAAGTTTCATAATTACCCTATCCCACACAAATCGTTTACCTATAACGATTCACTACCCTTATGAAAAATCAATTACATCGGAACGTTTCCGGGGGCGAATACACTTTGAATTTGATAAATGTATTGCTTGTGAAGTATGTGTTCGCGTATGCCCGATAGATCTACCCCTTGTGGATTGGAGATTTGAAAAGGATATTAAAAGGAAACAATTGCTTAATTATAGTATTGATTTCGGGGTTTGTATATTTTGTGGTAACTGTGTTGAATACTGTCCGACAAGCTGTTTATCAATGACTGAAGAATATGAACTTTCTACTTATGATCGTCATGAATTGAATTACAATCAAATTGCTTTGAGTCGGTTACCAATCTCCATAATGGGAGATTACACAATTCAAACAATTAGGAATTCGCCTCAAAGTAAAATAGACGAAGAAAAATTTTTGAATTCAAGAACGATTACTGATTACTAGGATTTTTTTTGTTAGAAAAATCCAATAGTTTTTTACTAACTAGAAAGAAAAACGAATAACTACTGCTTATTGCAAATTATTCCTAATTTCTAAAAAATATCCTAATCCCTTTTTCCTTCTTTGAATCTTTTAGTTTTAGTCAGTTCATGAAAAATTTTATACTATTAATTTCTTCTTATGCATAATGGATTTACCTGGACCAATACATGAGATTCTTGTGCTATTTGGGGGATTTGTTCTTCTACTAGGGGGTCTAGGAGTAGTATTACTTACCAACCCAATTTATTCTGCCTTTTCGCTGGGATTAGTTCTTGTTTGTATATCCTTATTCTATTTTTTATTGAATTCCTACTTTGTAGCTGTCGCACAACTTCTTATTTATGTGGGAGCCATAAATGTCTTGATCATATTTGCTGTAATGTTTGTAAACGGCTCAGAGTGGTCTAAAGATAAGAATTATTGGACTATTGGAGATGGGTTTACTTCACTCGTTTGTATAACTATTCCTTTTTCACTAATGACTACTATCCCAGATACGTCATGGTATGGAATTCTTTGGACTACAAGATCAAACCAAATAGTAGAACAGGGTCTCATAAATAACGTTCAACAAATTGGGATTCATTTAGCAACCGATTTTTATCTTCCGTTTGAACTCATTTCCCTAATTCTTCTAGTTTCTTTAATAGGTGCAATTACTATGGCTCGACAATAAGAAATACTTAGAATGAGTAAAAATTCTTAGAATTTCAAATCTAAAATAAATAACTAAAGAATCACAATTTTGATTTAGTAAAACCCATCTACTGCCAACACAACAAATACCTTCTTTTCTCTTTTGTTGCGTAATTGTTCTATTCTAATTAATTGAATCGGTTCAATTCTTGTCCTCATATTGAAATGAATCGAGATTGATAAGGAGTTAGTTAATGATGTTTGAGCATGTACTTTTTTTGAGTGTCTATTTATTTTCGATTGGTATCTATGGATTGATCACAAGCCGAAACATGGTTAGAGCTCTAATATGTCTTGAACTTATACTGAATTCAATTAATCTAAATCTCGTAACATTTTCTGATCTATTTGATAGTCGCCAATTAAAAGGAGACATTTTCGCTATTTTTGTTATAGCCCTTGCGGCTGCTGAAGCGGCTATTGGACTATCCATTCTTTCTTCCATCCATCGTAACAGGAAATCAACTCGTATCAATCAATCTAATTTTTTGAATAATTAGACATAGAATCCTCTAAACAAAGGCGCATATATAATAATATGGAACATTAAGATGAATAGAAATCCAATCTTATTTTCTTAATATTATTTGAGAATATCCATTTTTGGAGTAGGTTATTTCAGAGTATTCTTTTTTACTTATTGAATATTGCATTTTTGCAATCCATTGATATTGCAATTTGAATATTGCAATAATTTATATTGAAAAGATGATAGCCAATTTAATTTATTGGCTAATTCGAATTAGTATGTAGAATTCGTATAATTATGACTGTTGAAGCCTTAAATTCAAGTCTCTTGGCTCTTTTCACGCTTTCTCACAAACAGATTAAGAATCATTTGTTAAAGTTTGGATAAACCATTGCTTCGTCTGGTGTCTACAATACATCTAACTTATATAGTACTAATTTCATTTTTACCAGATCGAAAATTTTTATGTTGAAAAGGAAAATTTATAGATCCAATGTCACATTCTGTAAAAATTTATGATACATGTATAGGATGCACTCAATGTGTACGAGCTTGTCCAACAGATGTATTAGAAATGATACCTTGGGATGGATGTAAAGCCAAGCAAATTGCTTCTGCGCCGAGAACCGAAGATTGTGTGGGTTGTAAGAGATGCGAATCCGCCTGCCCAACAGATTTTTTAAGTGTCCGCGTTTATTTAGGGCCTGAAACAACCCGCAGCATGGCTCTATCTTATTGATACGTTACAAAAAACTCCACTTGAATCGTCTGATTCCTCTTTACCGAAGAAGCCTGTGCTCGAAATAATCGAGCATAGGCTTTTCTGGTCAAAACGTATCTTGTGTTTATTACTTTATCATGAGTTATTTTCCTTGGTTAACAATACTTGTTGTTTTGCCGATATTTGCAGGTTCATTAATTTTCTTTTTACCTCATAAAGGAAACAAAATCGTTAGGTGGTATACTATATCTATTTGTTTATTAGAATTCCTTCTAATGACTTATGCATTCTGTTATCATTTCCAATTGGAGGATCCCTTAATCCAATTAAAGGAGGATTCTAAATGGATAGATGTTTTCGATTTCCACTGGAGATTAGGAATCGATGGACTTTCATTAGGATCCATTCTTTTGACAGGATTTATCACTACTTTAGCTACTTTAGCGGCTTGGCCAGTTACCCGGAATTCGCGATTATTCTATTTCCTGATGCTAGCAATGTATAGCGGTCAAATAGGATTATTTTCTTCACGAGACCTTTTACTTTTTTTTATCATGTGGGAGTTAGAATTAATTCCTGTTTACTTACTTTTATCCATGTGGGGGGGAAAGAGGCGTCTGTATTCAGCTACCAAGTTTATTTTGTATACTGCAGGCGGGTCCATTTTTTTCTTAATCGGAGTTCTGGGTATGGGCTTATATGGTTCTAACGAACCAAGATTAGATTTGGAAAGATTGATTAATCAATCATACCCTGCAACATTGGAAATACTACTTTATTTTGGCTTCCTTATTGCTTATGCTGTCAAATTGCCGATTATACCTCTACATACGTGGTTACCAGATACCCATGGGGAAGCACATTACAGTACATGTATGCTTTTAGCGGGAATCCTATTAAAGATGGGAGCATACGGATTGATTCGGATCAATATGGAATTGTTACCTCATGCTCATTATCTATTTTCCCCCTGGTTGGTAATAATAGGAGCGGTGCAAATAATCTATGCAGCTTCAACTTCTCTTGGTCAACGAAATTTCAAAAAAAGAATAGCCTACTCCTCCGTATCTCACATGGGTTTCATAATTATAGGAATTGGTTCCATAACTAACATTGGACTAAATGGAGCTATTTTACAAATATTATCCCATGGATTTATCGGTGCTACACTTTTTTTCTTGGCGGGAACGGCTTGTGATAGAATGCGTCTTGTTTATCTCGAAGAACTGGGGGGGATATCTATCCCAATGCCGAAAATTTTTACCATGTTTAGTAGCTTTTCAATGGCTTCTCTTGCCTTGCCAGGAATGAGCGGTTTTGTTGCAGAATTAGTAGTATTTTTTGGACTAATTACTAGTCCTAAATTTATGTTAATGCCTAAAATGCTAATTACTTTTGTAATGGCAATTGGAATGATATTAACTCCTATTTATTTATTATCTATGTTACGCCAGATGTTCTATGGATACAAGCTATTTCATGTTCCAAACGCAAATTTTGTGGATTCTGGACCACGAGAACTCTTTCTTTTAATCTGTATCTTTTTACCAGTAATAGGAATTGGTATTTATCCAGATTTTGTTCTCTCGCTATCCGTTGACAGGGTAGAGGCTCTCTTATCCAATTATTATCCTAAATAGGATTTTCTTTTTTTAACTAATCCGCTCCATATTCCATAGTTGAAAAGCCAAAAAATTTAGAAAAAAGTAAAAAAGTCTAATTAGATCTATCTCGAATTTTTGAGAACCCTTTGAAAAGACGTTCAAGGGGTTCTCAAATCAAACAAAAATGGAAAAAAACCTTCATTTTATTAAATGAAAGTTTTATGTTATGTAATCATTTAGATGATAATGTAAATGAACCATAACTATGTAAACCTATTCCTAACAGATTGATACCAAAATAGCAGATCCAAATTATAAGAAATCCTATCGAAGCTACAAGTGCTGAATTCGTACCCTTCCAATTTGGATTTGTTCTACTATGTAAATAAATTGCAAATATGGTCCAGGTAATAAATGCCCAAGTTTCCTTAGGATCCCAATTCCAATAGGATCCCCACGCCTCATTAGCCCATACTGCTCCACAAAGAATACCTATGGTTAAAAGGGTAAACCCTAGACTAATGACACGATAACTCCAAGAATCCAAACGCTCAGTTAATTGATATTTGTAATAATTTGGAAATGCAGGAAAAGAGGTGTTTTTTAAAGCACTTCTTTTTGCATAGAAATATTCAATCTCACTAAAGAAAAATGTTTTAAGTAAAACATTTTTTTTCTTTTTAGAATTAGAAAAGAAATCGAAATTCTTTCGAAATCTAATGATTAGAAGGGCGGCGGATAATAAGGATCCGCACAAAAGAGTTGCATAGCTTAGTAACATCATACTGACATGCATCATTAACCACTGAGATTGTAGAGCAGGTACTAATATTGTAGATTGATGCATTTCAGTTAAAAGACCCGACGTGGCAAAGCCTTGCGTTAAAATAGTACTTGGCGTAGTTATTGTGCTTAAATCATTTTTAGAGTTCTGTATCTTAGGAATAGTATGAAGAATATACAGAGCCCATGAAAGGAATATCAATGACTCATATAAATTACTTAATGGAAAATGTCCCGAAGAAATCCAACGAGAAACTAACAATCCTGTTATAGAGAAAAAAGTAGCTATCATTCCTTTTTCTGACGAATCACGTAATCCCTTAAGTTCACGAACTAATAGGGTTATCAAATGAATCGTAATCACAATTGAAATGGTTGAGAAAGAGATATGAGTTAGTATATGTTCTAAAGTTGCGAATAGCATAAGGAGAAGGTCCCATTACAAAATTGGAAATTTCGAATTGAATCCATTTTCTAATCTATTGTATTCTTTTTCGAGAATGCCGCCACTCGGACTCGAACCGAGATGCTTGAGCACTGCTTCCTAAGAGCAGCGTGTCTACCAATTTCACCATGGCGGCTAACTTGAAATAATAGTTAACTTAAAAGAATAATAGTTATTTTCTCACGAATCGTCGAGATTGGGAGAGTCCATAGAATTTAGGAACATTAGAATTTCATCAATAAATACAAAGAATTTTGTATTTTAGAAAAATTTCTAGAATGAAAGCCTTTACGCTCTTATTAATACGATTTACCAGTCCTAAACCAATTTATTTGTGAATTTTGGATAAGATAGGTAGAGGTTGTAAGTCCTATTGCAAGAATACTCTACTTTTGATAATAGAATCCTCATAAAAAAAATATGAGGATTCTATTATCAAAAGTTCTTTGATAGGAAAAGAATACTGAGGACACAATATACCAAAAACTTTTGTTCTATATAACAGAAGAATTAGTTTTAAGGATATTGTACCGAGGAATTCGACACAAAAAAAAAGTACACTCATTAATTAATCCGAATTATTCATTCATATTAAATAATTGGAATTTCTTTGGGATAGGTCAATTCAGATTATTCAAAAATCTGATTATTTGTTTGTTTGTTGCCCAGAAAAACCTTTTGGTTTTGGATGCTCGTTGCCGCTAGAAAATGATCTTGATTTTGCTAAAGAATAAGATTGTACTATGGAAAAATAAGTCTTTTTCTTCCAAATATTTTTACGAATACGCTTTTTTGACATCGAAGTACGTTTTTTTGGAACTGCCATTCAAAAAGGGGATTACTTTTTTCTAGTTGTATGTGAAAGACATCTATTGCCGCAAATCAATCCTTCTTTCTGTTTTTTCTTAGTATTTATAATATTTAGATACTGAAAGATACTGAAATTCTAATTTTTTTTTTTACTTCATTTTGTCTAATGTGGATAAGACAAGAGTTTTTTAGCGTATTTTTTTAAATCTATTTATATTTCAAATATACTCCATATGGTATGGGGGATAAGCCCTCATATAAGATGGGGAGATAAAAAGAAGATAAAATTCAAATAGTTAATTAAGTTCAGAACGGTATTCCATAATTGAATTCCAATCAAAATAAAAAATTACTTAGTCTCTTAAACAAGACATTCTAAAACTTAGATAATTCTAGTCATTAGGATTTCCTTTTTATATGAAGTAAGGAATATTCGAGAATTTCCTATAAATATAGGTTTTCTTTGGAATTCAATCAATCAGTTACGAAACAAGAGAGCTATTTCATTTTAACAGAAAGAAATACAAAAATGAATAGAAAGTAAAAGATTCAATCTTTTTTTTTATTTTAATAAAATATCTTTTTTTAGCTAATAACTAGATAACAAAATTCTTTTATTAATTTTTTGAATTTAAGCAACTAAACCCATTCTGAATTTTTGAATATTTCAATGAGACAAATTTTGAAAAATTCAGAATTCCAGTATTTTTTCTTATTCTTATTTTGTTTTTTGAATTTCTTCAGAAAGAGATAAGAATAGGTTTGGTGAATCGGAAACAATTTGATTTTATAGAAAAATTGAACTAAAAATTTCAACTAAAAATTGCTATTTCTTTTCTTATGGAACATACATATCAATATGCCTGGGTAATCCCTCTTCTCCCACTTCCAGTTATTATGTCAATGGGGTTTGGACTTTTTCTTATTCCGACAGCAACCAAAAATCTTCGTCGCATATGGGCTTTTCCTAGTGTTTTACTCTTAAGTATAGCTATGGTATTCTCAGTTCACCTGTCTATTCAACAAATAAATGGAAGTTCTATCTATCAATATCTATGGTCTTGGACCATCAATAATGATTTTTCCTTAGAATTTGGATACTTGATCGACCCCCTTACTTCTATTATGTTAATACTAATTACTACTGTAGGAATCTTGGTTCTTATTTATAGTGACGATTATATGTCTCACGATGAAGGATATTTGAGATTTTTTGTTTATATAAGTTTTTTTAATACTTCTATGTTGGGATTGGTTACTAGTTCCAATTTGATACAAATTTATTTTTTTTGGGAACTTGTGGGAATGTGTTCCTATTTATTGATAGGCTTTTGGTTTACACGGCCGATTGCAGCAAGTGCTTGTCAAAAAGCTTTTGTAACTAATCGTGTAGGGGATTTTGGTCTGTTATTAGGAATTTTAGGTTTTTTTTGGATAACAGGTAGTTTAGAGTTTCGGGATTTGTTCAAAATAGCTAATAACTGGATTCCTAATAATGGGATTAATTCCTTACTTACTACTTTGTGTGCTTTTTTATTATTTCTTGGTGCAGTTGCAAAATCTGCACAATTCCCTCTTCACGTATGGTTACCCGATGCTATGGAAGGACCCACTCCCATTTCGGCTCTTATACACGCAGCAACTATGGTTGCTGCGGGGATTTTTCTTCTAGCTCGACTTCTTCCTCTTTTCATATCCCTACCTTTGATAATGAGTTTCATTTCTTTAGTAGGTACAATAACACTCTTCTTAGGAGCTACTTTAGCTCTTGCTCAGAGAGATATTAAAAGAAGCTTAGCCTATTCTACAATGTCTCAATTGGGTTATATGATGTTAGCTCTAGGTATAGGTTCTTATCAAGCTGCTTTATTCCATTTGATCACTCATGCTTATTCGAAAGCTTTATTGTTCTTGGGATCCGGATCCGTTATTCATTCAATGGAACCTCTTGTTGGATATTCACCAGATAAAAGTCAGAATATGGTTCTTATGGGTGGTTTAAGAAAATACGTTCCAATTACAAGAACTACTTTTTTATGGGGTACACTTTCTCTTTGTGGTATTCCACCTCTTGCTTGCTTCTGGTCCAAAGATGAAATCCTTAGTAATAGTTGGTTGTATTCACCCTTTTTTGGAATAATAGCCTCTTTTACTGCAGGATTAACTGCATTTTATATGTTTCGGATATATTTACTTACTTTTGATGGGTATTTGCGTGTTCATTTTCAAAATTACAGTAGTACTAAAGAAGGTTCGTTGTATTCAATATCCTTATGGGGAAAAAGCATACCCAAAGGAGTCAATAGGGATTTTGTTTTATCAACAATGAAGAGTGGAGTTTCTTTTTTTTCACAAAATATACCGCAAATTCCTCGTAATACAAGAAATAGGATAGGATCCTTTAGTACTCCCTTTGGGGCTAAAAACACTTTTGTCTATCCTCATGAAACGGGAAATACTATGCTATTTCCTCTTCTTATATTACTGCTTTTTACTTTGTTCATTGGATCCATAGGAATCCATTTTGATAATGGAGCAATGGATAATGGAATATCGGAGTTAACCATATTAGCAAAGTGGCTAACTCCCTCAATAAACTTTTTCCAGGAAAGTTCTAATTCTTCTATAAATTCATATGAATTTCTCACTAATGCAATTTCTTCTGTAAGTTTAGCTATTTTGGGTCTATTCATAGCATATATCTTCTATGGATCCGCTTATTCTTTTTTTCAGAATTTGAATTTTTTAAATTCCCTTCTAAAAGGGAATCCAAAAAAGAACTTTTTGGATCAAATAAAAAAAACGATATACAGCTGGTCATATAATCGTGGTTATATAGATGTTTTCTATACTAAGGTCTTTATCCTGGGTATAAGAAGATTAGCCGAACTAACGCATTTTTTCGATAAAGGTGTCATTGATGGAATTACCAATGGAGTGGGTCTTGCTGGTTTTTGTATAGGAGAAGAAATTAAATATGTGGGGGGAGGGCGAATATCGTCTTATCTATTCTTTTTTTTATGTTATGTATCCTTGTTTTTATTCTTTATTCCATGAAAATAGATTATTCCATGAATTCCTCAAAACGAGGCTCATCAAAATGCAAAATCTAAGACTACTATAAGACTACTAATAAAATAAGAAAAAAATTCGAACAATTAAATTACTTCTCCCGAATATCCAACTGACTGATTAATTTCTTATAACGTACTCTATTTTTCTTTGCCAAATAAGCCAGCAAACGTTGACGTTTTCCCAAAAGTCTTCGTAGACCTCTTTCCGATGAAAAATCTTTTTTGTGTAATTCCAAATGTGAAGCAAGTCTCCGTATCTTATTGGTGAAACTGAATACTTGAAATTCAACAGAACCTCTGTTTTCTTGTTTTTCTTCTTTAACCATAAATCAAAAAATTTTTCTACCTCCTTTCTTTTTCATGTATTTTTCTGATCAGGAAAAATAAA